GTTTCACTTCTTTTCTACTGCCTTGCCATAACAAGCACAAAAAGATCTTCTTTCTTTTTTCTCTATCTATGAAAAAAGAAGAATCCCTTTGTACTTTTTAATTAAAAGGACCTCGCTACTCGCATGTCGATTACTCAAGTGGCTCGCTTTACCACTCCGACTGCCTGTTGCTGAGATTCTCGGCTCTGAACCGATGCCTTTCTCGCTACGTTCACTGCCCCTTCTTTTTGTTTTTTGACAAAATCCCCTGCCGGTTTTTCTTTCTGCAAGCTAGACTAGAAGCCTATATATGCAAATACCCTCGAGGTATTATGAACCAACGCCTGACCCCAGACGCCTTTCGGCAGGAATGACTTCAAGAGCGGGAAGCGGGTGAGCTGCCCGGGCAGGAGTCGTTTCCTGATGAAAGGTGCAAGCTTAGCTAAAACAGGCAGAAAGACCCGCACTCGAGCGGCCGGAGTTAGAACCGCATTCGGGCCAACAGGGAAAGGGACCCACAATGCCCTGTATGTCTTCCTCATTTGTTCATACCATTTCCACTTTTTTTGCGAGTTCCTCAAGAATGAAGAGTTCCCGGCACTGGCGAGTCTCACCCACTCCAAAAAGAGTCCCCGCACGGGGAAACTTAGTCTTCCAACCCACTCCTTTCCTCTTCGCCCGCACTTGGTTCTCGGACTATTCCTTGTAGAATTAAGTCCCCGTAGTAAATTCTGGCTATGTGGATACTCATTCTAAACCACATGGGAGGTGCGTTCCTAAGGAGGTTACCGGCTCAAAAGATTACGAGACTTTTCCCCCCACTAGAGTCCGTCCTGAATTCAACCAGATACTGTGCAAGGGAAGTGTCCGGGTTCCCTTTACGAGGCAGACGAAGTGCGGGTGTGCATCCGATGATCCGGTTCAACTCGCTAGCCTAAGTGCCCACGGATAGAGTTTTGATGAGGATAAGCCCACCAAAAACCTATCATAGATGCGGGTACATTAGAGATTCGAAGGGATTATAGTTCCATTTTCTAGCGTTTATGTTGTAGGTCAACTCTATGACGCAAGGAGATACAGGAGCCATTAATATGGACCACTTTTCTCCCTACACGGGACGCCACCACGACAAACCTTCCGGGTCAAAGATGATTGAAGGAAGTTTTCATTCTATAAATCAACTCCCATATCATTTTGGCTTCACTCAAAAATCGGTCGCTCCTATGGCCTATCTTGCGGCAAGGCCCTTGCAGTGTCAAGCTGTAATAACCAAGGTTGGTCTACCCGCCTACTCAAAGGCGGGCAAATAAATGCTCCTCCTCTTTTTCTACACAGAGACGTCTACCTCGACTATACCATACTGAGCTTTCCTCCCGACATTTGAATATTGATTGGGAAGGGCGAGTTGATGAGACCTTCGAGTCGCGTCTCAACCTCCCTCTCCCTTAAATGCTCGCTTAAAAGCCCCCATTCTCCGTTGGACGAAGAACTCTCTCCAGAACTCCATTGGTGTTTGGTGAACCATAACTGCAACTATAGACTCTGTTACTGGACTGCTACTACTATTTATTGAGGGGTAGGGGAGGGAAGAAGGATAGGGTGATGAATTGGTGATGATGAAAGGATAATGAGAGGCCCAATTTAGGTGTATGTAGTGACCCAACAGTAGGATTAATAGAAGTCTCAATTGACCCACTCGGTTGTTCATCACACCCATCATCTGCCAAGATAGACCCATGACCACATCGCTTCGGATTAGATGGTAATGGCAGGGGTTCACGAATGACAGACAGGGCTTCTGCTCAACCCGAAGCCACGAGCGAGGATATTGCATGAGATATCGGCTCCAACAGGATAAAGGCCTCAGGTGCGGGAGGATTTGATTTTCGGGGGAATAAGAAGGTGGGATATACTTGGGGAGCTTAGTAGGGAGACCATTGTATATATGGGTGGATGAACCCTCTTGGTAAGCGGTATTAAGCAGCTCTGGCAGAACCAGTGGCCGACCATACTCACTGTCTGGGTACTATGGGTAATAGGGTAATGCCGACACAACCATCTCCTTCATAGGCCCAGGGAGGGAGGATAAAAATGTTGGGATTCGGCTTTGGTGGATTGACCTTTATTTACAGGTGAGAGAAGTGTGTGATGATAAGGATTCATCATCGACTTTCCGCTTTCCTTTATCATGTGCTAAAAAAGGATGGATCAGACTCATGCTTGACACTGTTTTCCCTTATTCGGGGGGGGGGTACTACCACCACTGCAAATGGGATAGTGACTACCTTCCCTGGTGACGAACTCAGGGACATCATAGTGGTCAAATGGATCATTGTCGATGTAAAGTACTAGGTCAAAATAATCTGATTTTGCTAAGGGAATTTGAGACTTTTTGAGACTAAGAAGGTACTGATTGTATAAGGGAAGTCATACTTTTTCGTGTCAGTAGCTGAAGACACCACTTGGATTAGACATGGACGTCCCAACAGGAGGTTGTTATAGCTCGGTGGAGCATCGACTGCATGAAGAATAGTGGGTCTGATAGCACGACCGACTTGCAGGGGCGACTGACTTGATCCTAGAGACTTGTGTTCCTCTTCACCATAGGCTTCAATGATAAGACCATTCGGTTGCAACTGATTAATGGGAACACGTAGGAAGTCAAAGACGGCTTTAGATATTCAGTGTTGACCCGTTCTCCACTAAGACCCTCTACGTGCCAGGCTCGTATAAAGCTTGGTTATGAGGAAAGGCAATGTCGGGCAAGTCGTTTCCAGAAAAGGTCATTGTTTCAGGCACAATTCACTGGCATATCAATTGTAAGTGATTCACCTAGATGTCTTCTGGAACATCTGAGGTTTGGAGATCCTGATCGGACAAAGTTCTGTGAACATGTGAGGTACGCAGTAGTTCAATGATGGCAATTTGTGTTGGGATGCGCTCAAGTCGTTACTATGGGAGGGCTTGTCAAGTAAATCCTCCGAGGTTAAGGAGTTTCCGCCCCGAATCATGATAGGATTATCGGGTGGTGATCCGGTTGTGGCCGTTGCGAATTCTGCCTTGCTTACTTCCTTGCTTCGCCAGACTTAAAAAGAACGACTACGACTAATAACATGGACTAAGGGGAACACCTTGCTATTGCTCGCCTTCGGACTAAAAGCTAGGAAGAACTACCTTTCGAAAAGATACGACTACTGACACCTTAGTCACTCCTTTAGGTCCGTTAAGGTGAGTGTAAGGAAGTGACCCAGCAAACGGAGGAGCAAACGTAGGCCCCCCCAAAAGGGGGCCGAAGCTGCAAACGGAGGAGCAAGTGTAGGCGACCCCAAGGGGGAGCAAACTACGGCTTGGCTTTCAAGCCTACGTGCGCAGGAGCAGCAAGCGTAGGCCCCCCAAAAAAGGGGGGCCGAAGCTGCAAACTACGGCTGAGAGCCATCTGGCTCGAAAGCCGGAGTGCGCTAGCGCGCACTGGAGTTTTCGGAGCTGCTTGCTTTCTTTGTTTGAGGAGCTGGATCAGATCTAGAGTCATCACGCGAAATAAAGGATGGCTGGCGTAAAGCTCTTTCGCTTGGGCTTTGATTCAATGGCGGGTCAATATCAATAAACTGTTCTTTCTTGTTTGTTGTATCTTTTCGAATATGAGTTGTCGAGCCCTCTGCTATATCCGTTTTTGTGACAAATGCTTAGAATCTCCCCGTGGGCATCGGGGATAATAGGACCTCTCATCCAATATCTTTCTTTGTCACCGAGCTCCCACCAGATCGTATTCCGCAACACTCTATCCCGCCGATGGAACAGTTTGAGTTCCCAACGGATCTAAATATTCCATCCAACCGAGTGGAATTAGTGAAAACGGCCTATTCGATTTCCGATTCAGAAGCACTTAATGATGATGAGTCGGTCGGCGCCAACTTGAGGGATTGAGAGCTCTATTCATTCCCAGGGGTGGGGTGGAAGACTATGGGCTTTCTTAATGCCATGCCTCTTCTACCGGTCTGCTCAACAGAAATTTTCCGGTGCGCTGGCTGGAAGGGGGTGGAATGTACACGAACGATAGCGGATGCAGTACGAAAACTTATGCGAGCGAGTGAGAGTTCCAGTGGAGAGGAGTTAAATCAAATGCAGCTACTATTTTTCCCGGTCGAGTGGGTTACCTCAGGCCTCAAAGCAATAGATAGCTCGTATGCTGAAGCCTTCTTATTCATTTCCACCCGGTGCTGACCCAGCCATCTAGAGGAGGTTTAGGATTGGCAAGATTTAGGGCGATCAATCGAGCTATAGAAAGAAGGGTCTCCAGGAAGCTCTCCTTAGCAGGGTTCAGAATGAACACTCGACTAAAAGGTTTGGGTGCAAAGAGGGTATACAGGGGTGCCTGCCCCTGGGGGAAGAATGACCACTGGGGCCCCCGTCCCAGGGGTTGGCTTCGCCTTCGTTACTAGTGCAGATGGATCTCGATATGCAGCCTTCACTTGGTCAACTGAATTCACACCCAGGATTGGAGGGAGCTGCTGCTTCAACTCGGTCAAATGCAACTGCTGGTATTGGTGCTACTTAAACCACCTATGTTGCTGGGACTTAAACTGCGACTGGCAAATCTACTACTGATGGATCAAACACTGGATTTTTCACTGGAATGGCAAGGTAAACGACTGACTCTGGATCTAGATATGCATATTGAATTGGATCTGCTTCGGCTCCTTCTAGGTTCTTTCCTGCTACTTTTGATTCAAATTCCATCTGGTTAACTGGCTGCGGATTCAGAGATTCTTACTCATTTCCAACTTTCCTATGAATGAGTTTCTGCCTCAGCTGCTTTTTATGCTCTCCATACCTTCGTCGCTGCCTTCGCCTACGCGACTACTGTCTCTGCTGCTCCTGCTCGGTCAACACCATCAACTACTAGTGCCCTTCCTGCCCGCTTCCGGAACTGGAACTTGGACTGATGGAACTCTTTCCCTTGCCTTTGGGACTGCTGCCTGCCCTGCTTCCCTCTTGCTTGGAATTCACTGCTCTCTCCATTCACTTCAAAGATGAAGGAGTCTATTTCTTCATAAAGGGAGTATACTTCATACAGATAGTCGACGTCAAGCCTATACAGTTTAGAAGGAGGACTATCTCAATACCTGAACAGACTCCTCTCATTGGTTTGGTTGGTTATCCTCTGACTGGCTTGCGGCGCTTCCCCTAGATTGCTCGACATGTCTTTCCGACTTGGACGTTTTTTGTTCATAGCAGTAGCGGCTCTAAGGTGGGTAGCCTCTCTTTTCTGCATTCATTCCCTTTATGGCCCTCTATCCGCCATTACCTTCCCGAAAAAAGAGATGACCAACGGATTAGGGACCCCTTTTCCTCTGTTCACCAAAGTTAGAGTGTTCTTCCATGAATCTCTTCTTAGCCGACTTATTTATTGAAAGTTGGATTAATAGTATCTAAGAATGCAAGCGATAGATGGTCGCAGCCATGATCCCTTAACGGGCTCTTTCACCCCTGTTTTAGTCGGACCTAGTAGCACGTCTCCCCCCGCGGAAGACAATTGATACGGTTTTGAATATGCTGCTAATCTTTTTTTCTTCTTTTGACTGTGAACCAAGCCGGTAACCCACGTGACACTTACTTTACCCAAACTTCCTGAAAAAGTGGTTGATTGAAGTTTGTAAACAGAGTCGGCTACTGACAAGTCCTAACTGTGGCATGTGAAACTGGTTCCAGCCTTGATTTATTGTCTTGACTAGGAAGGTGGACTCAGTCCATGTATGCTGTAGTGAGAGACCCGGACTCGCATAGAGGTTCACTTTATATGCAATTAGTTGAATTCAAACATGTAACAAAACTTCCAGACTTTTATGGCGGGAACCTATCACTCCAATTTTTAGTTTTAAAAAAGGAAAACGGTCTCAAAGGCCATTAAAGAGGCTTTTAACGCTTTGAATATACGAAGTTTGCCCACTTGACAACTAGAGCAAATCCGGGATGTACTAGGTTTCCCAGAAAAATAGATAGCATCAGAAGAACGTAAAAACTGTAATGTGCGAGGATGACCAAGACGCGAATGCCAAATAAAGTCTGTAGCGCGGATGGAGGGTTCCGCAGAAGCCGTCAAAGCCATAAGAGCGTCGCCATGCTGCCGCAGAACATATAGATCACCTTCTCTATTCCCTCTGGCGATCTGCTTCCCGGTACGAAGATCCTTCACAGAAAAGTCCCCAGGGGTAAACAAAAAGGTGCATAGCTTATCTCGAGTAAACTGTCCCACTGAGAGTCCATTTTTTTTATATTCGGCACATACAAACAATCATTTAACTGTCATAAACCTTATGAATGAGATAGAGATACATCACCGATACCCAATGCCGGAATAGATGCACCGTTCCCAACTACAATGTTGCTGTGGCCAGTTTAAGGTCGAAGAGAGGAGAAGTTCCCTGAATTACCTGTCATATGGCTGGAGGCACCGGTATCAGGGTACCAATTAGGATCTCCAGGTGAGGTGATGGACATGGCAGCAAAAGCTTGAGTAGGCGGTTCAGACTGATAGGCTTGGTTGAACCGATGATAGCAGTCAAGAGCTGAGTGGCCGGGTTTGCCACATACCTGGCAAGCAACAGCTGGAGAACTCGCAGGGCCTGGGCCGAGAAGGCCGGCCAAATGAGGAGGATAACGGAAACCACGTCCCATGTCAGGTGGGCCAGCAAAACTAGAACCACTACTGGAAGAGTAGTCAGAGTCACGCCCAGAAAAAGAGTCAAAGCCACGACCGGGATTAACATACCCACGACCATAATAGGAATTGGGACCACGACCTGGATTGTAAAAGCCACGACCGCGGCCTCGATAACCACGAGATCGTCCTCGTCCAGGCACACCGCGACCACGTCCACGTTGGGAGAACATGGCCGTACCAGAAAGAGATGAATCGGGGGGTGGAGAGGGAGGGGATTGCGAAGACTGAGATGTCTGAGAAAGCCGGATTTCTTGGTTGAGAAGGAGAGCACGGAGGTCTTCAAAGGTAGGCATGGGTGGCTTGGCACAGACAGAAGAAGTAACAAACATTTCGTAAGAGGGACCTAGGCCAGACAGAATATGAAGCACCTTGTCTTCATCAGAGACTGGGCATTGAATAGCTGCTAGGGAATCTGTGATAACCTTGAAATTGATAAAGTAATCAGAGATGGATAGGGTCCCCTTTTTTGCAGGTATGAAGTTGGTACTTGAGGGTAAGTTATCGGGCTTTAGAATGCTGGGAGAAGGATTTATCGAGAGATATCCAGATATCACGAGAGGAGGATAGGCCGACGGTTTGGGCTAAAACGTCTTCGGACAAGGTTGCGTTAATCCAACTTATGAGCAGCTGATCAACTTTGAGCCAGTTAGTGTAAGCGGGGTTGGGGATGATCTTCGTAGGATCAGTTGCAGATGGAATAGACTTGGGTGGGGCGGGAATCGAGCCATCGATGTAGCCAAAAAGGTCCTGGCTCAAAAGTATTGGCATAAATTGACTTTTCCACAAAAGGTAATTGGAGTTGGTTAGCTTGATTGAAACGAGAGAGGTAATGGATGGGAATGGGAAATAACTCTTGGGATCCATGAGAAACGAATGAAAGAAATAGAACTTATTAGAATTTTTAAAAGAGAGAGATGAAGAAAACGAACCGATGAAGAATGAAGATCGATCAGAAGAAGACGAGAATCACGATGTGCCTGAAGAGACGATGAACAGAGAGGAGCGAAGATCGTTGATCGTGGGCCTGCCTGGTCGCTCTGATACCATGAAGAGAATAGTGCGATCAACCCTAATTCGTTGATGATTAGGGTTAACTTTGTTACGAGAGATTATATAGATGGTTTAGAAAACTATTACATAAATGCCCTTGGTCGGATAAAAACCGAAAAACATTCGTATTTCGTTCTATTCGTTAATACTCCCCCTCAAGTGGAGTGTCGGTGCTTCGCGACAGTCAACTTGCTTCGTAGCCAGTGAAACCGATCTTTAGCAAGAGCTTTAGTGAATATGTCGGCGAGTTGTGACTGGAAAGAAACATAGATAACTCGGAGAGCACGACTCGCTACTTTTTCCCGGACAAAGTGATAGTCAATCTCGATATGCTTTGTGCGGGCATGAAAAACAGGATTATGGGCCATGTAGGTTGCACTGATGTTATCGCAAAGCAAGGTAGTAGGCTGAGAGATGTAGACGCCCAAGTCTCGTAGCAAGAACTGAAGCCAAGTGACTTCTGCAGCGGCGGAGGCTAAGGACCGGTACTCTGCTTCGGCACTCGAGCGAGACACAGTCGGCAGTTTCTTGGCACACCAGGAGACGACATTAGGACCCAGAAAGATGCAGTAGCCAGTGGTAGACCGTCGATCAAAGGGACAGCCGGCCCAATCCGCATCAGAATAGCCATAGAGATTAAGTGGCTGCGCTGGTCGGCCATGATCAAGTGTGCCTTTTACGTATCGAAATATCCGTTTGACCGCATAAAAGTGATCAACAGTAGGTCTATGCATAAATTGAAAAAAAAAATTCACGGCATAGGAAAGATCAGGCCGTGTGAGAGTGAGATACTGCAATCCTCCAACAAGGCTTCGATAAAAATAGGGGTCGGAAAACTGCGTACCAGAGTCCGGTAAAAGCTTCGTGCCAGTAAATAACGGGGTGCTCATGGGCTTGCAGTAAAGCATGGCAGCTTTCTTCAAGAGCATACTTTGTTTGAGAAAGAAAAAGTCCGGATGACGACCGTGAGGCAGCAATACCAAGGAAATAATGTAGATCACCCAAGTCAGTCATATCAAATTCCTTGCCAAGAGTAGAAATGAAAGAACTCAGTAACTGAGGATTCTCGCCTGTGAGTATGATATCGTCAACATAAAGAAGCAGAACTAGCCACCGAGCCACGAAGAATAAACATTGATGGATCAGCTTTACTACAAATAAAGCCCACATGGAGAAGGAAGTTGCTGAAACGTTCAAAGCAGGCGCGTGGGGCTTGTTTGAGGCCATAGATAGCTTTATGTAGCTTACACACATGATTGGGTCGCTCCGGGTCTTCAAAGCCAGGAGGTTGTTGCATGTAAACGGTTTCGTGGAGGACGCCATTGAGAAAGGCGTTCTTAACGTCAAGTTGTCGAATAGGCCATGATCGAGAAACAGCGACCGTAAGAAAGAACGGTACGGATGGTTGCCGGCTTAACAACTGGGCTAAAAAAAAGTCTCATAAAAATCCAGACCGGGCATTTGATTGAAGCCCTTTGCAACAAGTCGGGTCTTATATCGTTCTAGTGAACCATCCGCCTTGTGTTTGGTTTTAAAGATCCAACGACATCCAACAATATTCATAGACGGTAAACAAGGTACCAACACGTATTGTTTCGACGAAGCGCATCATACTCATCACGCATAGCGTCACACCAATAGGAATATTTGCAAGCCTGCTTGTAGGTGGAAGGTGAAACTTCCATGTCCTTGAGAGAGAGAAAGGCCTGATAGGGGCCATCAATCGAATAGCGAGAGGAGTGGTGCGAGCCGGTCGAGCGCCACTTTTCGACCGAGTGACCATAGAATGAGAGTTGGTGGGGACAGCAACTGTGACCGTGGTTGTTTCGGCGGGAAGGGATGATGTCGCCGGAAGCGGTGGCGGTGAAGGTGGTCTGGAAGGAGACGGTGGAGCTAGATCAGTCGATGGAATGTGCACAATGGGCTCCACCTGAGAGCGAGTGGGGTTTGGCGGATCCATAACCGGAATGTGCACAACGGGCTCCACCTGAGAGCGAGTGGGGTTTGGTGAGGCAGCTCCATCTGCGAAAGGAAAGGACAGAAAATCAAAAACAACATGCCGAGAGATATAAACAGTACCTGATGAGGGCAGCGATAACCCTTTTTTTTGAAGCTATACCCCCCATGCAAATAGTTAGGGTTGATTGCGAAGAGCTGCAGGAATGTGAGGATAGCAATCCGAACACCTTCAGAAAGTAAGAATATTGTAATTAAGAAATAACCAGTTTGAGTTTGATCTAGGATTCGATA